AGAAATACGATCGGGGGGAGCTAATTCGAATCCATCGGGTAAAATAAGAACAGCCCCGACATTCAAAGACCCTTTTTTACCATTAGCAAGAACTTGTTTCAGTTGCATATCATAAGGGATTCTAACAACTGCTTCAAATACAGTATCAGGAAGCACAGCTTGTGGAACCTCAATATCCACGGGTTTATTAGCTAAATGGCAATTGGCACATACAATACGCCCAGTTGCTTCTCGTGGATTTTCATAACCCTGCTGCGCAAAAATAGGATATGCATTTGAAATAGATGTCCTAGTTATTACATATATCATGATCGATACGGAAATGAATCGAGTCATCTGTTCCTTTACCCAAGAAAAGGTATTTCTATTTTGCATGGTCCAATTATTGATCCCGTAAATTTCTACAATAAATTAGGTAGGTAGCTAATATAGTTAGTATAGTATAAGTATAGTTCCCTATCCACGATTCTGCTATTGTACTGGAATAATTGTACTGGAATATAGGAGGAATCGAATTCCCTGGACGGGTAGAAGTATAAAGAGTGGGATGATTTGATTGATATCAGCGGATCAAGTGAGTTCTTCATTCATTCATTGAATGATAAATGACTACAAGTGAAGGAGATACACGATTTAAATAATGGAAGATCCAATATTTCAAAATTGTATCTAGAATGACTGGAAAGGTAGAAACAAGACCAGATATAATTTGATCATTATGGGCAAATCCAAAATCTTTGTAGACCGAGCCAATCATTAGTTCCCAACCAAAAGGCGAGTGGAATCCGATACATAAATCAGTTAATAAAAGAATAGAAAAAGCTTTTATTGTGTCACTTAAGTTATAGAGGAATTCCTGAACCCAAGAATTCAAAATGACAAGTTCTTCATTACCCAGAATAGAATAACCGCTTAAAATAGCGAAACATATTATATTTGCCGAGAAATGCAAAATGCTATGGATATGATCTTCATTGTGCATTTTGATCAATTGTATCGTTTCTTTGTGGATTCCTATATGAAACTTTTGTATCTGTGTCTCCGGGTAGTCCTTTATCATTTCGTCCAACAGGAATAGTTCTTCTAATTCTATGAATCTTTCTAGAACGTGATTTTCTTGAATATCATTCAAAAAAGTTTCGGATTGCCTGGTATTCCACCAATGAGTAACCCAAGGTTCCAGACTTTTATTAAATGAGAGAGAGATCCACCAGGGCAAAAAGACTATAGATGCAAGATATGGGAGGAGAGTCAATGCTTTTTTCTTTTTTGGCACTTTTCTTTTTTGAATCTGTTATGTGAATTGTTAATGAACCTGCTTCATTCGTCGACTCTATCTGATCTGATATTTCTATGAAGCATGAGTTCTATAACAAGGTATGGAACCTATGGATCTATTTCCTCTTTTTTTTTTTTCATTGTTTAGTCCTTGGATCTGGAAAGAATATAGAAATAGAATCAAATAAAAATGAAATGAAAAAAAAAATAAGGGCCCATTTCGAATGAAAGAAATAATCAAATATTGTTTCCAAATATCTCATGGGCAAATTCGAACCAATTGCATCTTCATTTGTTCCTTTCGATGAATGCAACCACTTGAAGTAATGAATATTATTCGGATTTTGAGACAAAAAAACTCCCCCTTGATCAATCAATTATTTCGAAATGTTTGACTGGCTACCCACAGCCCAGGAATAATTGAAGGGATATTTTTGAAGAATATTGATGATGAAATCCGAAAGGAGTGGCAAAAGGAGAGAGAAATTGGATGGTTATGAAAGATCCAATCGTTTGGTCATCAAGGAGCAAAAGAGAGGATAAGATAAAAAGAAAGATCGATTGACAAATGACAAAAGGGAGATAATTTATGAGAGATGATCCATCTGTATCTAACGTATCAATTCCAAATATTGGGCCTAAAAAGATGAATTATGTACTGTATTCCGAAATGTTCTGATATGTGTGATGAATACATACTTATTGGACTTCTTACTAATATGAAAGAATTGAGTTGAGTTCGATATGCATAAAAATAGTTTTGGTGGACAAAACTTGCTTCTTATTAGGGTTGTTCCATATATGCCTGCTTGCTTTATTCTATAGGCCACAGCACAGCGGCATTACCAACAGAACGGGTGAAATAGAATCTAACATGCTTTGCTCGAATGAACGTTCCGAAGAAACTTCGCTTATATGAAACTTATATTCAAAGTAAAAGGGGATTCCTGAGCGCCTTCCCTCATACTGAGAAAGAAAGCATTCATTCTTCATCACAGTTCATTTCAAAATACTTCAATTGGTACGCGCAAGAAATAGGCCGATTCGGCAGCTTTTTGTTCAATTTCTCGTGGAGTCAAATTCTCATCAGTTCGAGTCAAGGGGATAGCTCCCTGGCCTCTAATTTCCATATAAAGTACACGACGGGAATAAAGGCCCTCTTTAACTTCCATTCTGATCGACTGGATATCTCTCATAAGAAATCGAAGGAAGATTCGACGATTTATTCCAGGAAATCCCCAACGAAAAATACACACGACTCCTTCTTTTCTATCGAATCGATCATAACCACTACCCACATTCCACGAAATTGTGCACCACAAATAGGAACTAATGAACAGACCCGCGATCCCATAAAAAGACATCACGATCCCTTGTGGAAAAAAAATGATTTGCTGAGACGGGAATAAGGATATCAAATTCCTACCAAGATAACTGGAAGTTCCAACCAATAAGAATCCTAGCGAACCTAAAAAAAGGATACAGGCCCAGCAGAAATTACTTATTTTTCGAGACCCCGTTATAAGTTCTATCCATATACGTTCTGATCGCCAGTTCATACTAGATCCAGTTGCATTCTATTGGAATTGAGAGAATAAGCCAAATGAATTTGACTTTAACTTTTTGGCTCCCGAAGTAACTCTCATCAACTAGCACTATTATGATGTGAACCCTTAGCAGTAATTCATCGAATTGGTTAGATATAAAATAATAACATCCCCTTCATATGATCCCATTATGTATATCTACATAACATATAGATACATTGACTTTCTATTTCAGATATAGATATCCGCCGATCTATTTTAAAACAGCTATACCCGCATATACATGCATTTATCCATAGATCATGTATCCGCATGCATAAAATAACAGCCTTTTCCTTTTTATTTGTTATTTGTATTATTTGTGTTCGAGGGGAGCCACATATCGTACCATATTCCACTAAATAGGTATCTGTATTATGATCCAAGTCCAAGTGTTGAAATAAATTGATGAGATTTAGTCCCATCGGATCTAAACAATCTTGTTTTTTTGAACATGAAGAGATAAAGACGCCATTGCAATTGCCGGAAAGACTAGGCCCACTAAAGGCACAAAAATAGAGGGTAAGTTGAGATCTGTCATAGAATAGGTGCCTCGATTTAATATTTGTACCTGTTATAAAAGATATCTTATGATAAGTCTATCTATTATAAGTATTATAAGTATATAATAAGTGCAAGGAATGTAGAACTAAATATAAATAAATGTACCTATTCGTCTTTCTACACGAAATATACGTATGATAATCCGCTTTATTATTCTTGTTCTCCCGTCCTTATCTTATAATAAGGAGAATAAGGGGTTTCTTATGAGTTCCCGAAAAATTCGTTAGAATCCGATCCAACAGGAATTCATAGTCAAGTCAAAAATGGAGGTTCTCGGGAGATCTAGAAATATACAACACTTCGATTCGATTTATTTGATTCTATTCTAGATTTTCATTACTTGAATTTTGATTCAAAGGAAAGAAACCATGTAGCTGAAATAATTCACTCAGAACACCTTTTAAAGGATTACGTGGTACGATTGAATCGAATAAGCCCTTATGGAATGAATACTCAGCCGCTTGTGAACCGTCGGGTACTGGCTTATTCAATGTTTGTTCAATTACTCTTTTACCCGCAAATGCAATGTAGGCATTGGGCTCAGCAATAATGATATCTCCCAACATACCAAAACTGGCTGTCACTCCACCGGTTGTAGGAGATGTAAGGATTGATACATAGAATAACTTTTTATTTGATTGATAATTATATAAAGCGGAAGATATTTTCGCCATTTGCATCAAGCTCAAACTTCCTTCTTGCATGCGTGCTCCTCCAGAAGCACACACTATAATAATAGGTAGAGATCCATTAGTAGCATACTCGATCAAACGGGTTATTTTCTCGCCTACTACGGATCCCATACTACCCCCCATGAACTCAAAATCCATAACCCCAATTGCTATGGGAATACCATTTAGTTGACCTATGCCTGTTTGAACAGCCTCGGTTAACCCTGTATTTCTTTGATAAGAATCGATACGATCTCTATAAGGTTCCTCCTCCGAGTGAAATTCAATGGGGTCGATAGAGACCATGTCTTCATCCATAGGATCCCAAGTGCCCGGATCAATCGAAAGTTCGATTCTATCTGAACTACTCATTTTCAAATGATATCCACACTGTTCACAAATATTCATTTTTGACCTAAAAAATTTCTTATAATTTAATCCATAACAATTTTCGCATTGAACCCACAAATGTCTGTATTTTTTATTTATATCGAAATCATTAGATCTTCCTCTTATATTGAAATCGCTGCCATTACCGCTAGTTCCTATACTTGAACTCCCATTGTCACTAACACTTACACTTTCATTACAAATGAAACTAGAAATGTAACTGTCACCGTAATTGTCGCTACTACTTGAAATATAACTCTCAATACTGATTTCCGAATGGAGATAACTATCAATGCAACTATTAATGTGATTATTCCAACTATATTTAATATCATACATGTAACGATCATAATAGCGATTGTCACTCTTAGACCCACTATTCAGATAACTAGAATTCAGATAATTAGAAAAAGAACTTTCTAGTTCACTCAGAAAAGAACTATCATTGTCAATCTCAAAAATCTGATTTTCAATATCAAAATAGACGGAATAACTGTCACCATTACTATCC